CACTATACAATCGAAATTCAAACCTGGTATGATTCCTGAATTTGTAATAGATCCATGAAGTAAGGAGTTGTTGAGAAATCTTAAACTGGAAAGAGGGGCATTTTTTTTTAATTCCTATGGAACCCTATAAATAGAACCACGGTCCAGCTGTAATCATAGTATAAAATATGAATTCATCAGATCAGACGATTCGTTCCAATTCATTGGTTTAATCCGGTATAAATATCAGAAAAAGACGACTCAAAACAAACAAAAGATATATCATGTTTTTAATGGCTTTTCACAAGAAATAAGTTTTTTTTATCCTTTCCGAAGGAAGATCTTTCTTTGATGAAAAGTTTTCTATTTTTTCTATTCTATTTATAATTTTTTATAATTTTTATAATAGATAGGTCATACCTATACTGCAACAATATGAATACTGCAATACTATGAATAACTCGCTATTCACTCGGTTTCTGGACCATAATCATAAGATTCTGTAGGAGAGATGGCCGAGTGGTTCAAGGCGTAGCATTGGAACTGCTATGTAGGCTTTTGTTTACCGAGGGTTCGAATCCCTCTCTTTCCGTACCCTCGCCTAATTCACGAACATTACTGACCGAAATGTATCAAATAAAATAACAACAATAGATACCATTATTATTCCAACAAACAATTAGAACTTTCTTTAATTTTTATATCGATTTTCTATTTTATATTCCTAATTGTGATTGCTGCGGTACACAAAATCTTGGAAAGAGTAGCCAAGGCATGAAAATATCCCCTCGATCCATTTATGATACATGAATGAATGGGAGAAAAATCCAGATCAAGCGCCTTTCCTTTACCTTAGGTCGATTTACTTCGCCAAAAAGGGGGTCAAAATTCTCCGAAGCCTTGTTTTTTGTTATTTTAGTTAGGTTCAAGTCTGACGGGAATAATATTCTACGACTAGTAATTCATTTATTTTCAAACCGACCCACTTACTATCTATTATTTGATTGACTGATCCTTTATATTGGGATGAGTGAAGAGTCAAATGTTTTGGCAATTCCTCATGGGGGGATGAATCAAGATAATTTTGAATAAGAGCTCTGGATCTTTGTTCATCCCTTGTAGTAATAATATCTCGGGGTTTGCATCGATAACTTGGTATATCTACTATACGACCATTAACCAAAATATGCCTATGGTTAACTAATTGTCGGGCTCCAGGAATGGTCGAAGCCATACCTAATCGAAAAAGGATGTTATCCAAACGCATTTCAAGTAATTGTAGTAAAACCTGACCTGTTGACCCTTTGGCTTTTCCGGCGATATGAACGTATTTAAGTAATTGTCTCTCCGTCAGACCATAATGAAAACGCAATTTTTGTTTTTCTTCTAGACGAATACGATATTGAGATCTTTTCCCGGAGCGCGATTGGTTTCTAAGATCACTTCCGGGTGTTGGCCTTTTACTAGTTAGTCCCGGTAAAACACCCAGACGGCGTATTTTTTTGAAACGAGGCCCTCGGTAACGAGACATAAAGACTCCTTATTTTATTGAAATTTTATTTTACAGAATAAACCTAAATTAAGACTGAACTAAACGATAAACGAAGCTAAATCCAAAAAAGTACTGTATTACAAGAATGAGATGAATTGTATCAATATCCAGACTCTTTTGTATATATATAGGAAGTTAGGTATACTTTTTCTTATTTGTTCGGTAGAGATCTAATTGCTCCGATCCATTTTTTATTCATAGTTGGAAATTTTTACGCCATAATGGATCAGCGATCCTTGGAGAAGAAGAAGTCTTTAAAATATTCCTTTAGTTCAAGGAGACATTATTAATTATGTATTATGTAAAAAAAAGAACAAAGAGATAAAAGCCGGCTATCGGAATCGAACCGATGACCATCGCATTACAAATGCGATGCTCTAACCTCTGAGCTAAGCAGGCTCACATAGAAAAAATTGTGCTGTGCATAGGACTTTAGTAAACTGCTAGAATCTTAGCTATTGCCTACTAGAATCTTAGCTATTGCCTATATAATAATTCATAATGATGAATATACTATTATGTAATATATAGAATATTATATGATATATATCATATAAAAAGTAAATATGGAGGAAAAAGCCCGCCATGCTAATTGATAAGATATGGCTTTAGACCTGTCTTTGTTTATGCATGTAAAACTTTTTTTTAATCCCTTTCTTTTCTTTTTTCATCAAAAAGAAAATAAAATACGGAAATCATTTCTATTTTTCTGTTGTTTTTACCGACGGCATTACTGCCGACGAGCCCGAATACGGTAAGATGATGATGGCCTATTCGGGGGTTCCGAGCTCGTCAAACTCGAACTCGACCCAGTTTCCTAATCAAGCAGCTTTCCCGGGGGCGGCTCAACAGGCCCAGCTGCAGGCGCCAGCACCGGAAGAAGTTGCCCACCCCGCTCCCAATCAACGACAGCTCGGGGTATTTCACGCCGGATTCCCACCCAGGAGCGGGTTCCCTTCCTTACTACACAGATCCACTTGGCCGTTTCGATCCAGCAAGGGGAGACGGAGGAGGGCTTGGATCCGTGGGTTCCCCTCCCGATGGTTCAGATCCTTACCAGGATCCCCCTTTTGCGCCTTGAACAATGGGATTCGAAGGGGAAGGAACGAAGCCTTTGAACGAAAGACTCGAATGTAGAACGAGGTTCACCGGTCCCGCGAATGAGCTTCCACACCCCGGTTCCGGTCAATGGGAACGATATGGAAAAGAGGGACTTGAGATCGTTGGTTCGATGAATCCAGTTCATTACTTCCCCCACTTCGGATATAAGACAAGCGGAACGTTAAAAAATATACTACGATCATGATTCTAATTATACTTAGACAAGGGCACAAGGACGGCCCCTAGGGAAAAGATAAGGATAACGATTAAAGAAAGATAAGGAGACAATCCAGATTATGATTATATATAATAAAATGAGACATTCCTCTGGTTTCATTCGGAAAGGTAAGGAGAAAAAAGAATCGACCGTTCGAGTATTCCAAATATCGAGGTAAAAGTGAGAGTAAGAGAAGCATATATATGTGAGATATATCCATCCATATTGAATTGCAGATACATCAATGATAGAATCATTTTTGATTGGACTAAATACAAATACAGGTCCTACAATATATGAAAGAAAATAGACAAGAACTCAAACAAATAGGAGGAGATAGAAACACTTTTTCTTATATGGAAATGCATATCATAGAAATGCATATCTAAAGAATTCCATGTAAACGGCTCCAGAATAAATGAACAAAAAAAGAAGGGATGGCATCCTAACGAGATCCTAGTCTCAAAACAAAATAAGGGGATATGGCGAAATTGGTAGACGCTACGGACTTGATTGGATTGAGCCTTGGTATGGAAACATACTAAGTGATAACTTTCAAATTCAGAGAAACCCTGGAATTAAAAATGGGCAATCCTGAGCCAAATCCTGTTTTCAGAAAACAAAAAGGGTTCAGAAAGCAAGAATCAAAAAGGATAGGTGCAGAGACTCAATGGAAGCTGTTCTAACGAATAGAGTTGACTGGGTTGATCGAGGAATCCTTCTATTTAAACTCCAGAAAGGATGAACCCATATACGTAAAGGATGAACCCATATACGTACATATACGTAATATAATATCAAAGATTAATTGCGATCCAAATCTTTATTTATTTTTTTTTATATGCAAAATGGAAGAAGTCTTGTGAATCGATTCCAAGTTTAAGTAAGAATCGAATATTCACTGATCAAATAAGTCACTCCATAGTCTGATAGATCTTTTAAAGAACTAACTAATAAAGAACTAACTAATTGGATTGGACGAGAATAAAGATAGAGTCCCATTATACATGTCAATATCAATACCGACAAAAATGAAATTTATAGTAAGAGGAAAATCCGTCGACTTTTTAAATCGTGAGGGTTCAAGTCCCTCTATCCCCAATAAAAAATGAGCTTTATTCCCTAACTATTTATCTAACTCTTTTTTATCCTTTTTTTTTCAGCGGTTCCATTCCAACATTAGTTATGTTTCTCAGCCATTCTACTCTTTCACAAATGGATCGCGGGAAAAAGGTTTCTCTCTTATCACAAGTCTTATGATATATACAATAATATGTGCAAATCAACATCTATGAGAAAGAAATCCCCATTTTAATCATTCACAGTCCGTATAATTATTTTTAGTTAAACTTAACTTACAAAGTATTTTCTTTGAAGATCCAACCAAGACCAATAAATTCCAGGGCCTGGGTAAGACTTTGTAATGCTTTTTTGAGTCTATTTAATTGACTGGCATATACCCAAGCCCTCTAACTAAATAGTATGGGGATGATGCATCGGGAAGAGTCGGGATAGCTCAGTTGGTAGAGCAGAGGACTGAAAATCCTCGTGTCACCAGTTCAAATCTGGTTCCTGGCATGTGGTTAATAATGGATACTGATATGAATTAATCAATATGGATCGATATAATATTCATTACTAGTCTAGATCGTGATACATACTTATCGTTTGTATATATAAAAATATATCCTTTTGGGTGTCTAGAGATATGCCCCATATTTTTTTAGGTGAGTGAAGAGCATAAGCATATATATATAGTTAAAGATAGTTAAAGAAAAGAATAGATTCTGGTTCCTCTTCTTTTTTGTTTGTTCATATGGTACCTCCTCTTGTTAAAAAAGAATGTTAATATATGAATCTCCGAAAAGTTAAATTTTTTTAGTTGGTTTTAAATTTGAAAAGTCTAGAGCGGTAGAACCTGGGGAATATATAAGATTCATTTCAGATACAGTACACAAAAGGTAACCCAATCCCTTTTCATTTCTTTCTATTTTATTTATTTCATATTATATTTCTTCACGCCCCCTACCCTCTAGAGCCCATATAAGCGATGTGCGCGGTACAAAGTTCATGTTTCGGAACTCTTTTGGTTCATTTTATTGGCCCGGCTCATCCGAAATAAATAGATTCCAAATTGGGCAATATCAACGA